TCACCTGCCATTACTTCATCAAGACCATAAATACGAGCAATACCGTCGCCCACTTGAAGTACGGTACCCGTATTTACAATCTTTACTTCCCTGTTATATTGCTCAATACGCTCTCGGATAATATTACTAATCTCGTCGGCTCGAATGGTTACCATGAGTATTTGTTAATTTTTTTTGAAAAAAAAAAGATAATGCCTACGGTAGAAGGGCTAATCGATTATTTCTTTCATCGCCCCAAACATGCCAATATTAGCACTGATGGTACGTAAATGTAACTCCTTGGTTAAACAACGATTCAAAGTTCCTAGAGCTCCTTCTAAGGCTTGGTGAAAAATCCGTTGTCGAACTTGATTAATTGCTCTTTGTTGTTCAAAATGAATCGTTTCATTTTTATAATTTTCTAATTGTTCTAAAGTCTTATAAGTTGAATTAATCAAATTCAATTTTTCTCGTTCTATCTCAGAATAGCCCTTCACTCGAAACTGGTCTGCTTCTATTTCTATTTTCTGTAAGCGGGTCCGGGCTTTTTCCAACTGTTCAACGGCCCCCTCACGTAGTTCTTCTGAATTTCGAATAGTATTCAAAATCCTTTGTTTTCGATTATCTAATAAATCACTTAATGAAAGTAGATTATCTTTCCATTCATTGCAAAATTTCCATGATCCCTTCCCGAACCAAACATGAATCTTTCGATTCATTTGGCTCTCACGCTCAATTATTTCAATTACTTATGGTAAATTCCCATATCTTTTGTTACTGGAATGAGCCTATCCTCTCTTCTCGATTAATAATTCATATGCAAAAATAAAAAAAAGATCAAAATTAATCAAAAACCAGAATATTTGTAGGACTCTTCTGACCAAACAAGTAATTGTCAGTAAAGTTGTTTCTTGTTTTTTTCTTCAAATCCAACGAATTTACTTTATGCACAGGTTATCGATTCAACATTAGATTAAGAATGAGGGAAATCCCCATTTTTCAAAAAGGAAGGTTCAAATTTTTTTCGACATGAGTGCTCTATACCGAAAAAAATTCCCAACTATTCATTTAGAATCCTTTGATATATTAACATATTAGTAGAAAGAGTACCTTGCTCTGTCTAGACTTCAAACAGTTTAGCTTTAACCATGCTAATGTCCCTACGTTATCAGTTGATAGAGAATCAAAGTATATTTACTGATGAATTGCGAAATGCTATGGTTCTTAAAGATGATTTTTGAATTTATTCAAAAGTAATTCGCAGGATCGTGCACCTTTTCTTTACTAATAAAAAAATGCAGCTGATTCAATTCAGCCTATTCGTGAAATAAACAACTCGCACGCACTCCCTTTCCAAAAAAAATCAATACACCAAGGACTAGACTTAGATTTATTGGATTTGTTGCTAAAATATCAGTATTAAACCCGAAACTCCCGGCGGATGGCCAGTGACCCAAAGAAACGAAAGAATCGGTTACATTTTTCATAAGATCTCTCCTTCTCTTATAGACAGAATATTATCTATTTAATTATCATATTTCATAATATTTATAATTTTGATTTTTTTTTATTTACTATTTCGAAATTGATTTTATATTTTAGAATTTAAAAATAGTAAATCGAGTCAAAAATATATTCGATTTTTATTAGAAATAGATTTTTTTATTGTAAATTTCTAAAAATTGCTAACTAAGAACAATAGTTAATAGTTATTAGACTTTGATATCAGGTCTAGTGTCAATTTCAACATATCTTCTTTGTTTTTGTTGTTATAACACTTCCTTTAAATTTTAAAATAAACTCATACAGGGTAACGAAGAAAGCGAGAAGGGGAAGGAAGAAAGCGAGTCGGTCTACTAAAATTCCTCATCCTCCAATCAGCCCTTCCCGTGGGTTATTGTACCAATAAAACTAAATATAAATAATTAATTGTTAATTGTAGGAGTTAAATCTTGATATAATTCGAAAAAGCAAGCAGCAAATTCAAAAATTGGCAAAAATGTTATTTTTTAGCAGATTAAACAAAAGGATTCGCAAATAAAAGTGCTAATGCTACAACCAGTCCATAAATTGTTAAAGCTTCCATAAAAGCCAAACTAAGTAATAAAGTACCTCGTATTTTTCCCTCCGCCTCTGGTTGTCTTGCGATACCTTCGACAGCTTGGCCCGCAGCAGTACCTTGACCAACTCCAGGTCCAATAGAAGCAAGCCCAACGGCCAACCCAGCAGCAATAACGGAAGCGGCAGAAATCAATGGATCCATGATAAATTCCTCGCATCAAAAAAAAGAAATGGTTAATGATACAATCAACCACTAAATTATGATTTAATTATTCCATCGATAGATTGTCATCCAGTCAAAGTAACGTAACTAAGAGTTCAAAATTAAAGTAATGAGATTATTGAATCAGCAGAACTGCTTCGATATCAATTTTGTAGTTTCTATCCACAGAGTTTTGGTGAATTCATATAACTTTTTTGTTTTTCCATTTCTTTCTTTGTTCCGAATCAATCATTCTTTAAATTCGAACTCTTCCTTCTTTAATTCTTAATTTAATCTCTTTATTCACTTCACAGTTTCAAACGAAAAAACGAAAAGAAAGACTTTTATTGGAATCCCTATCAAAATTCTTGGTAGTCGCGGGACAGATTAAGATTAGATATATCTATTTGCTCATATATAACTAGCCTAATATTACATATACACACCCTTCTTCCATAACGTAAACCAACTCTTTGTATCTTAAATTCAATTTGAATTCTAAAATCATTTTTTTAGAAATATTTATTTTATAAAGAAAAGTTGTTTATTTTACAGTCATTAGACAGATTTCATAGATTATATATTACATATGTTTGTTTATTTTAATCCCACCCTCCTAAACCTAAACAACGCACTTTTTTCATGTTTTGTAAACTCTTCTTTTCCTTTTATTTATCGTTATCTAAAATCGGTACAATCAATCTAATCTAAATGAATGAATTCAGTAGTCTGAATCATTGCATATAAATAGAAGTTTTACGTTCTTCATGTAATTTAGTTTTTTCTTTTGGTTAATCGTTGAAAACCGACTGAAATGGGAATCACTTTATAGAACCTTTTTTTATTTACAATGTGCGATTAAACAAAAAAATAAATCAAGAATTCTTATTCAGATTATGACTCCGAAGATTGGGTTGAATAAAATGAACAAAACAATCAAGCCAATCTACAACGAATATTCATTGTAAGAAGATATAAATGAATCAAGCAAATTTTAGATTTTAGGAAAAAGATCTTTTAGATCTCTTTCCTTTTTTTGAATTCCAAAATATTACAAATATCGTAATCTATTTCTTTAGATCGTATAGACTTTTTTGTCTATTTATGTATAGAGTTATGTTTACGAAGTAGATTATTGAGCAAGACATGCATTGCCTTGCATTAAACCGAAGAAGACTATTTCGAAACTTAATTAATGATGCCCCTCCATAGATTCACCTATATAAGCCGCAGCTAAAGTTGAAAAAATAAGAGCCTGAATACCGCTTGTAAATAATCCAAGGAACATAACAGGTATAGGAACCACCAAAGGTACTAAAGAAACAAGAACAACAACTACTAATTCATCCGCTAATATATTTCCGAAAAGTCGAAAGCTAAGTGATAAAGGTTTTGTGAAATCTTCTAAAATATTAATGGGTAAAAGGATTGGAGTTGGTTGAATGTATTTACCGAAATAACCCAATCCTTTTTTACTAAGGCCCGCATAAAAATATGCTATTGACGTAAGTAAAGCTAAAGCAACCGTAGTATTTATATCATTCGTAGGTGCGGCTAACTCTCCATGAGGTAACTTTATAATTTTCCAAGGTAAAAGCGCCCCTGACCAATTAGAAACAAAAATAAATAGAAACAGAGTTCCAATAAAAGGAACCCATGGACCATATTCCTCTCCAATCTGAGTTTTGCTCACGTCTCGAATAAATTCAAGGACATATTCGAAGAAATTCTGACCGTCAGTAGGAACGGTTTGTGGATTTCGAACAGCTACAATAGCTGAACCTAATAAAATAGCAATTACAACCCAAGAAGTAATAAGTACTTGGGCATGAACTTGGAAACCCCCAATTTTCCAATAAAAATGCTGGCCTACTTCCACACCGGATATATCATATAATCCTTTAAATATTTTGATGGAACATGATAGAATATTCATATTATCCTCTGAAAGAAAGAAAACTTTTTAAGAAATTATTTTGATTCCACTATACTATCCTTTTTTACTTGTCCGTGCCCGCTTGAATTGTATATTTTGGATTAAGAACTAATCACATAATATCCCCCGCCTTATTCCTTATTTTTTTTATTTCTTTCGTGCGATTCAGAAATAGAGTAAATTAAATAGAGTACCAGATTCCATTAATCTATGGAATTCACAAAATAATTTATTTCTATTATTATTAATCAGAGATTTCGTATATAGCTAGAACGACCCTCACAAATTGCAAATACTAATTTGTTAAAAATAAATCGGATTGAAGCTATCGCGTCATCATTCGCTGGAATCGAAATATCCGCGAGATCCGGGTCGCTGTTTGTATCAATTAAACAAATTGTTGGAATTCCCAAAGTGATACATTCGCGAAGAGCCGTATATTCTTCTTGCTGATCAACGATTATTACAATATCAGGTAACCCCGTCATATATTGAATCCCGCCCAAATATGTTTGCAAATGAGATAACTGTCTCTTCAATTGAACCACATCCCCTTTTGGAAGGCGGTTCAGCCTTCCGGTCTTTTGTTCCATTCTCAAGTCCCTGAACTTTTGAAGTCTCTTTTCTGTAGTGGACCAGTTTGTTAAAATACCGCCGAGCCATTTTTTATTAACATAATGACACCGAGCACTTATTGCAGCCCGCGCTACTGAATCAGCCGCTTTCTTTTTTGTACCAACAATTAAGAATTGTTTTCTCATACTTGCTGCATCAAAAACTAAATCACAAGCTTCCGATAAAAAACGAGCAGTTCTAGTAAGATTTGTAATATGAATACCTTTACGCTTCGCCGAGATATAAGGTGCCATTCTCGGATTCCATTTTCTGGTAGCATGACCAAAATGAACTCCTGCTTCCAGCATTTCGTCCAAATTAATGTTCCAATATTTTCTTATCATTTCTCCCCACACTTCCTCTCTTTTTTTTTTCAAAGAAAAAAGGGGAGACGAGGTACCCTTAAATAAATAATTGTTCCGATGGAACCTTCTCTTTTCTCGGAGTTGGGCCTTGATACACGATCCAAGCGATTAATTTCTTTGCTATTTTTTATTACTATTAACAAATTACATATAAATGTAACAAATCACAGGACCCCAAAAAATTCAAAGTACTGATCTTAGAAATCATTCAATCCTATAAACGCTTGTTCTGATGTATCATAGAAATTTTTCGAAATGCAAAAATCAAATAACTTTCTGTGGTGGAATAAAATATCTCTTATTTCCCCTTCGAATAAATTGTTTTTTTGTTTTTTTAAAGAAATGTTCTTACGTTGCTTTGAGCGGTGCACTAATCCTCTGAATCCGGTACCAACGGGTATCATACCACCGAGAACAACGTTTTCTTTCAGACCTTTCAACCAATCAATACGACTGCGGAGAGCTGCTTTTGATAAAACGCGAGCAGTTTCCTGAAAACTCGCCTCGGCTATGAAACTTTGAGTATTCAGCGAGGCTCTCGTTATTCCCAAGAATATGGCTCGGTAACAGATCGCTTCTTCCAAAGCGCGTCCCGTCCGTTCCGCTCGCAACAATCCTATTTGTTCCCCGGGTGAAAAAACATTAGACATTCCATCTTCTGAAACCAAGACTTTTGATGTTATTTGACGTACAATAATTTCGATATGCCTATTATGGATTTGCACCCCCTGGGATCGATAAACCTTTTGAATTTTATTAACCAAAGAGATACGACTTTGCACTATAGTTAGCTCAGCACCGATCAAGAATCTCCAAGGAATTCCAAGAATTCTTGTTATACACCCGTTCCAACCCGCAACTCTCTTTTCTAGGTTTATCGATATTGAATCAATTGAGCGCACTTCTAATACTTGTTCCACTTTTGGAAGACCCTGCGTTATATCACCAGATCTCGATTTTTCATATATAAATGTAACTAACGTATCTCCTTTATAAAGGATTTCTCCATAATGACCATGAACAGTTGCTCCTGTAGTGGCCAAATAAGGCTTAGCCAATCTTAGTCCTATAGAGTCGACGTGAACAATTATAACTTGACCTGATTTTAGGTGTGGTCCATTTTTGGCTATACATACATTTTCACAAATAAACTGTCCCAGATTAATTATTGTGAATGTTTCTTCACAATAATTAGAATGATAATTCTGATGGAGAAAATACCAATTTAATTTTAATGGATGAGAAACGCTGTTATTGCATGGGTCCAGATTAACTATTCTCTGTTTCTCATCCATTAAATAATATTTAAATATTCGAAAAATCCGTTTGCAATTGTCAAGTTTCAAATATTTAGTTACCGAAATCTGATTATGCGTTAGTACATGGTAAAATGAATAAAAATTCGCGATTTGAAGGGCTGTTCCTAAAGGGCCCAAGGAATTCCTAATTGTAATTGTAGGATCTCTTTTAGTTAATTCGTTTATTCCATTGTGATATTTTATCTCGTTTAATAGATCTATTCCAAAACAATTAGATGATGACAAAATTCCCAAAGATTGACATTCCTTTTTTCTATTTCTACTCAATAACGTACTAAAAGTTCCTTGATTTTTTTTAAGTGATTGTTGAATCCGTGCCTTGGAATAAAGGAAATAAAATGGATTAATGTTAGTGTGATCTAACCCATTATCAGAGATCGATTCTGAACTTGAGGGACCATTCCTTTTTCGGCTGATATAGAAAAAATGGGATTTCACTAAGTCGATTCTTAGGAAATCACGAATTAGGCCATTTGTACTTATTTTAACAAAAGAAGCCCGGGCCGCTTCGATAGAAGAACTCTTTTTTTCTTGATCCCAATTCAACACTAAACAAGTACGAACTAATTGAATCCTTGTGTCCGAAATTCCCCGAATTGATTTATCATTTCCATAACCATAAAGAATATAATTGACAACTTGAAGTTTCAAATTCTCTTTTTCCTGCAATAGATCCGAGTAGAAAAGTGTTTCTAAATTTATACCGCCCGCTATTTCATATATGATTACCGGTCGAACCAAAACAAAATACTTTTTCCTGCTAGGTGTGATCCGTTGGACATAGAGCCAATTTTTCACTTTTTTTGATTCCTTCGTATTTGTTTTTACTGGTCCGGGTGATATCAAGATACCACTATATCGAGATATTTTATCTGTTTTTCCCGGAAAATGGATATCTCCAGAAAAGATTTTTAGTTCCATTTTTTTTTTTTTTCGCTCTAGGCGGACCAACCCGCCTACCCGACTTCTTGTATTTAAAGTGATTTGGGTATCTACTCCAATGATACTATTATTTTGTACCATTAGGGAAGAAGATTCAGGTAAAATATAAACTTCCTCGGGAATGAAAAAAAAGCGATCTACTTGCATTTGGTATTTTGGCTTAAATTCTTTGACTCCTCGATATTCAATTAAATCTTCTTTTTCGACAATGGAATGCGCCCCGATAGCCCCATATTTAGTAATTCCTGAACAGTTTCTTCGGTATTGGGGATCATCAAAATAAGCAAAAATACTATTTCCACGGAACATACCATTTATAGGTATTTCAATCGAGATATCAGAGTGGGACATTAGGCCGTTCTCTCGTTCTTGAATCGGTTGGAAGGGCATGATAAATCGATTTCTTCGCTTCTTTGCCAATAAATCAAAATTCTTGTGGGGAATAGCAGGATATACGAGATTATAATGACCAGTACAGAGGATTCGATTAAGTTCTGAATAATCAGAAACCCTCCCTTCTTTTTTACCCGAAAGATCTAAACTAAAGAATTTGTGTTTAACTTGATCATTTTTTATTGAAGGATTCGAAATATAACTTTTTTCGACAGAAAGAGAATGAATGTTCATTTGATCTTGATCCTTGTGTAGCGAAAACGGGATTATACTGGATCTGCGCGAATCCCCTGATAATATCCATAAATGGCTTGTTTTTGGTAAGAGATGGACATTACTATATCTAAATTCAGGTGCATGGTATACATCGGTACTCCAGTGCATTTCCCCTTCTGAATCGCAATAAATATGTTTTCGAACCCTTTCTGTAAAATTCAAAGTGTACGTTCTCACGCGAATTTCAGCAATCACTTGTTCTGATTCTACATATTGGTCATTTTGAACTAAAAGAAAACTTTTTGGTGGAATAGTCACGTTCTGTATAATATCTTGACTTTCAATAGTTACATCCAAGTCTATATAACATAGAAAAGCGGGATGCCCGTGACGTGTACGTGTAGGATGAACCAAATGCTCATTAAATTTTATTTTTCCATTAGAGGGAGCTCGTACATGTTCTGCGGTACCCCCCGTGAATACTCCGCCCGTATGAAACGTTCTTAATGTTAGTTGAGTACCCGGTTCTCCAATGGATTGACCCGCAATAATACCTACAGCTTCTCCCAATTCCACCAAGTCACCATAAGTGGAACTCCGACCATAACATAATCGACAGATCCAAGATGTGCTTCTACAAGTAAAAGAAGTTCGAATAGATATCGGTTGTGTTCGAAAGGTTATGAATCGATTGACAAGCCCAATCCCAATATCTTGATTTCGAATGGCAATACATCGCGGACCCATATATATATTGTCTGCTAATACACGACCAATTAATGTTTGGATAAAAATTCTGTCCGACATCATCCCATTTCGAGGACTCACAGGGATACCTCGGGTGGTGCCACAATCAGTTCGACGTACAACAACGTGTTGAACTACTTCAACAAGTCTGCGTGTAAGATATCCAGCATCTGATGTTCGTACAGCAGTATCCACAACCCCTTTTCGGGCTCCATAGCAAGAAATGATATATTCTGTTAAAGACAGCCCTTCGCGTAAATTGCTTTGAATGGGTAAATCAATCATTTGTCCTTGTGGATCCGACATTAATCCTCTCATACCTACTAATTGGTGTACTTGAGATGCATTTCCCCTAGCTCCCGAGAAAGACATTATATGAACTGGATTAAAGGATTCTGTCATCCTAAAATTTTGGTTCATTTCTTGTCGCAAGTATTCACTTGTAGCATACCATATTTCAATGGATTGGCGTAATTTTTCTATCGCGTGTACGTTTCCATAATGGTGGTGTTTTTCAAAAATAAAACTTTGTTGTTCAGCATCTTGGACTAGCCATCCTTTAGAGGGTATTGTTAAAAGATCATCAATTCCTAATGAAATGGATGTAGCAGTAGCTTGCTGGAAACCCAGAGACTTTAATTGATCCAAGATGTGTGATGTATATGCCATTCCAAAGTGATCTATTAATCTGCTAATAAGTCGTTTGATACCAGTTCCATCTATCACTTTATTGTGAAAGACCAGATTGGCCCCTTCGGCCATAACTACCTCCATATTCTACTGAGTAGGGTTCGACAGTGGATTTGAAGTCAATGATTCGAAAACTTCCTTTTCTCGACTTGATTCGCGTAGAAATTCGGGAAATATGGTCCTAGTTGAACCAAAGGGATCTGAGAATTCACACCGATGTCATAGAATTATTTAACTTAGATTCCTATTAAATTAGGTACCGCTGAGGAAGCTTGGCAAAACCCTTGTATCGCTTCTTCGATTTCTCGATAAAGAGAAATCTGACCAACAGTGGTTCGAATGTATATACAAAGAATTTGTTTTTTTACACTTTTTACTATTAGATAGTGTCCATAAATCTCATGATAGGTACCAAAAGGTTCATAGTGACTTTCGACAAGAGCTTCTCTTGAAACAATAAGGCGTTGATCTAGATTCCACCGGAGCCACAAAGGACTATCCAATTTTATTATTTTCTGCCGATAAGCTCCAATTG